TCTATGGGTCTACTGGAGCTACCCACTTCGATCAATTAGCCAAGATTTTGACCGGATACGAAATCACTGGTGCTCGATCTAGTGGTATTTTTATGGGGATTCTATCTATCGCTGTAGGATCCCTATTCAAGATCACTGCAGTTCCTCTTCGGGCGGCTGTAGGACGGACGGCCGCCTATAGGTGGTAGGGTAGGGTGGGTGGTACCGCTCAGATTGCGGCCAATCTTCCTAACCGCGCGCGGGCCGGGCTTAGAGCGCGTGAAACTCATCACTACCTCGTAAGGGCGTTGAGACCATAGCATGTTACACGAAAGCGCCGCTTTCTCTGGAGTGTTGTCACACAGCTGCCCGCCTAGAAGAGCCACTCGCTCTGTAGTGTTGTCACACAAGATAAGCACGCCGCCCGCCTGCTGGCCGGGCGAATCGAAGTGATCTTCCGGTCAACTGTCCATCCAGTCGACGTGCAAAAAACACAGTGGAATCACGCAACGCACGCTGCTGGTGTGCTTCCTGCCCACGAGGAAAGCAAGAAGAGCGACGACGGTTCAGTTCAGATTTGACTGTTTGCAGCATGGGAGCTGATTACCCAAAAAATCCCTGGGAACAATGAAAAAAAAAAAGAGATCTCGGTAACGAAAACTATAGGGGGCTGTATTGGCGAGATCCAACGGTGAACAGCAGCCCAAAAGAAAAACCGCCTGGAAGTCCGAGGACCTTTAGTACCGTACCCTACCCCCGAACCAGCAGCCTTCGCGCCAAGCAAGACCGCCCTTGTCCCTTTCCTTTCTCCATTCAGCCTCCTTCTTTGCTTTGTTCCAATAGAGTCTAAGGCAAAGCTAAAGTGGTTCGTATGCCTACCGTCACCTACTTGACGAAAGGGAACGAACTTCGTTTCGTTTCCGGGGATTGGATTCAGTGTTTATCAGCGTCACTCCTTCCTTTTGATTATGTCGTGACGCTTTGGTTACCGTCTTCCGCTTCCGAGGGTGACTTCAACGGTTGGGGACTTGGTCGCCTGTATGATAGGGGCTTTCGCTTCCAAAGGCGACCCTCTCGAGTTTCCGGCTCTTTCCGTCATTGAAGTAGCCTTTCGTCGCCCTACCCTAAGAAAGAAGTCACTATCAAACAGCTCGCCCTACTGAAGGTGCGCTCCGCCCGGTTACTAATGAATTGGTTTGCGACTGCCTTTTGAATATGAGTAGGGCTCCTATTGACTAAAGGTTCTTCGGTTTCCTTTAGAATGAAAGTCGCTATGAAGCCCCTACTACTTTGATTCAAAAGGCGAACAGCTCCCTCCCTTATAGTCGTATGGGGTGGGGTGCTTGTGGGAAGCTGCCTTGGATATTAGGAATTCCTCAAACAAAAAAAGGCAAAGTCCGGTATTTGACGAAGATCTTTCTATAAATAGATAGGAATGAGTGTTCGATATAGGTAGGGGATAGGATCCATCTGCTCTCTCTCTCTAAATGTATGTATTTCTTAAAAAAAATGTATAGAGCAGATATAACGATATAAAAGAAAATCGGGAGATGATAAAGGATACATAGACATCTAAAGGGATGTCTATTCTCTTCCTCTTGTTGATTTTAGAGAAAAAAAAAAAGAGATCTCGTTCATCTATCTCTTGTCTATCTATCCATTGATTCTATCTATGAATCAAGTCAAAAGAGTTCGTTTGTTTTTGGGTTCCCCGAATGGATTGGATCGTTTCTGCCAACGAAATGAACGCGGAGCCCGTTCCGAATGCTTATCCGATCCGGAAGTTCTAGCGAAGAGAATAAGATGCTGCTCCCCCTCCCTCTGTCTTTTCCCGCTTTGCTAATCTTCCCCTCTAACGCGGGCCGGGCGCGGGAGGAAGAAACCTAAGAGAAGACGCTCTTCTCTTAGGTCCTTTTTTTCAGTGCAACACAGGAAAGCGCCCTCTTTTTGTCATCCCTGCAGCTCCCCAGAGGCTTTTTTGGTATTGAACGCATGGCGTAGCTAGGACCCTTCCAATCATGTTTGAGCCTATGTTCAAACCAAACCCACCCCATAGCGAAAGAATGCCCGCCGACGTTCAGATAAGGGAATGCTTCCCCCAACCACTAAAGGAAAGGCTCGACGAAGGGAGGGAGATGCGGCGGGGGAAGGAAAACGCTTTCGGAGATCGAGATGTCGATTTTCATCGAAAACGAAGAAGGCCGAGGATGGCCTACGGTGCGTGTTATCTGAAGGGCGAAGAGAACACGCTTTTTCGACCGCGGTGGTATGATTGCCGGGCCCTCTCCTCGTTCCGCCCGCTGGCCTATTGGGATAGCAGCCTTCGGGCTTTGCCTGCCCTTTCTAATAAAGAATTCCGGCTCGGCCCGGTAAAGCGCTGGCAACAACAGAAAGGAAGGGGTCCATGTAGCTGCTGCGCCCGCCCACTGAGCAGCAGGTTCGGCATCTACTACAAAAGAGAGAATCCACTTCAGATAACCACGCCTCTGCTAGGCAGCGTGTGGAATGGCCGAGAGCGGACCTTTTTGGATATATAATCCAAGTCGAGAGTGGAGTTACGGGAACAGCCGTCTGATGGAAAACAACTTTCACGTTCGGTTCAGAGAGCACTTTTTTCGTTGAGAATTCCTCGTTCCCTTTCGTGTGAATTCCCCAGCGGCGAATTAACAACTTGTGGGGCCCTATCTATTCCATCTCTCGAGCCCCGAAGAAAACCCCCCTCCCCTTCGGACTCCATATCTCTTTTGACTCTATATATGCGGGCACCTGATATCTATGAGGGTTCACCCACCCCGGTTACAGCATTCCTTTCTATTGCGCCTAAAATCTCTATTTCTGCAAATATGTCACGTGTTTCTATTTATGGTTCCTATGGAGCTACATTGCAACAAATCTTCTTTTTCTGCAGCATTGCTTCTATGATCTTAGGAGCACTGGCCGCCATGGCCCAAACGAAAGTCAAAAGACCTCTAGCTCATAGTTCGATTGGACATGTAGGTTATATTCGTACTGGTTTCTCATGTGGAACCATAGAAGGAATTCAATCACTACTAATTGGTATCTTTATTTATGCATCAATGACGATAGATGCATTCGCCATAGTTCCAGCATTACGGCAAACCCGTGTCAAATATATAGCGGATTTGGGCGCTCTAGCCAAAACGAATCCTATTTCGGCTATTACCTTCTCCATTACTATGTTCTCATACGCAGGAATACCCCCGTTAGCCGGCTTTCGTAGCAAATTCTATTTGTTCTTCGCCGCTTTGGGTTGTGGGGCTTACTTCCTAGCCCCAGTGGGAGTAGTGACTAGCGTTATAGGTCGTTGGGCGGCCGGAAGGTTGCCATGAGTAAGTCAGTTTGGGAGACCGAAGGCAGTTCTCCGTGCACCGGACACGTAGCTTACCGAATCAGTTGCGACACGGATGGGAATGCATGCTACGAAAGAAAGGGTCGAGTCTGATACATCAACCGTCTACTCAATATCCTTGTACGAGTCCACAATCACTACACGAGATGAACCTGGGTTTGGTGAATTTCAGTTGGCCTTAGGTGTAATAGGACTCCCAGTTACTGCGCGCGATCGTATACTGAGGTGCTCCCCGCCGGTTGTTGGAACGACGCGAGCCGGGCCGGGCCTCGATTCAGAAAGATGAAGGGAAAGAGGTTACTAATTCCCCATCTCATTGGGGGCGGAAAACGAATCGACATCTCGATGTGATACAGCCCTTTCTATTTTAGTTGGGAAAGAACGGCGAAGTCCATCCGAACCGTCCAATGAAGAATAAGAGGAGAGCAAAGCGCCAATGGCGCGCGAAGCGCATGCGGAACGGGCACGGAGAAAAAAGTGTGGAGGAGAAGCAGCCGAGCTCATTCCCTTCGCTTCCTGGGCCCAAAGCAGTGCAGTGTTTCCTGGCCAAATCAAGGATTTGGGGCTTCTTGCTACATATAAATAAATATATATATTTAGTCATCTATATTCATAGAAAGATAGATCCATCCATCTATCCTATCCGATTTAGATTTTGATATCTAAAAAAGAATCGATTTCATTCAACGTTTGATTCAAAGAACTGCGCTTAGCCCCCCCCCGAGAGCCCCCCCTGGCTCTGCTGCAATGGATGGCAGAGGGTCCGTAGTACCCGAAGCACTGGAGTGATCCAGTAGCCGGGAAGGGGCCTAGAAGTGCCTACTACTACACCACACTACACTTGGCTCTACACATTTACAGAGCTAACCCCTGTCCAGTGTCTGGCAGAGCTAAGGGGGGCTTCAATCCTTACTCCTTATCCCCATCTCAGCCCAGGCTAATGGGGCCGTCACTTATTCAGGGGGGAGAGTGGAGCCTCGAGAAGCACTGTTGAGAGGAAGATCCTTGGCCCCTCTTCATTCTCTACAGGGGTCTCTGCCCACATGGAAGCGGGGCAGAGATGGAAGAGATCGAACACGGGAATAAGAAGCAAGCTCGCCTTCCTTTTTGATCATTTTGATAGAGGGGGATGGAGAAAGTGGACAAAACAGACTCCAATTTCCCAGTCGAAAAGATGGGTTCCCTTTTCGTCTCGACAAAAAAGAAGAATCTTGAAAACGCTTCTAACCCCCTTCGTAGAGCCGTGTATTGTAAGTGATCCGAACCTGCCCGGAGCGAGCCCCCCTGAGAGGCAAGTGAAGTTGGTGAGCCGTATGATGGGCAACTATCTCCTGCGGTTCGGAGAGGACTCAGCTGTTAGTTAGTACCCCCTGGGTTTCGGGGTGGGCCCTTTCACTCTATTTTATTATATACGCTTAGCGAAAAGAATGTTTTTTGATACACCGCGGACATGGATTCTATATGAACCAATGGATCGTGACAAGTCGTTACTACTAGCAATGACTTCCTCTTTCATTACTTCATCCTTTCCATATCCCTCTCCCTTGTTCTCAGTGACTCATCAAATGGCACTCAGTTCATATCTGTAAGTTCGATCATTGACAAGGTTCAAAGAAAGGGTGGGCCATTGATAAAGAATCAATTCCAAACCCCTTATCTAGTATAAGGCCCTAAAGCAGATGCGGGCCTCCGCTTTTTTCTTTTCATTAATGAAACCTGCCAGTTATTATGGACTCAAATTCAAAGGAAAAAAATGGAGGATTATTCTGGCGTTTGCCTCTTTGTTCACAATCAAAAATAGACGTGGGTGGCCTGTGGTGGTTCTTACAATGTTCGTTCAATCAAGCAGCATTCTTCTTTTTCTTAACTTAAGGAGAGGGAGGAGACAGACGTCGGGACCTATGAACGGAACAACACAACAAACATGATGAAATTCAGGAGGCGTCGGAGGAAGGACTGACGAACTACTTACTTGTGTTTGGTTAACTACTTGACTTACTTGGGGTTCTTTCTCGTAAGTGGTACACCTACACCCTGCACGCACACTCACTATATCTATATACGTATACGTTGATAGCCTTTCGGCCCTTCGCGTCAGTAAGCCCCTCTCTCTCTCTACTACATACAGTTGTTTCAGGCCGAACAATAGCGACGGTATTAGGCCCGGATCCGATTATTGTTCGGGTACGAAGCTACGCTATTCAAAGCATCGAGCGAGAGTGAGGTTGTCCAGTTCAAGAACCAATGCAAGCAACCCCGAAGCGCATAGAAGGGATAATAGTTGACTGGGAACTTCTGTAGTTCTTTCTGCGTCCACCGTTCCACATTCCGACGACGCCTCCCGTTCTTTCCTCTCTGAGCGACGAATTGGCTGTTTACAAACAAGCATTCAAGAAAGCAATATGAAAATCTTCTGTTCTTAACTTGATAGACCGGGTGAGCCATGAACATGAGCTATAGGGGTGACGAAAAGAGAGAAGCGTTATGAGGATTGGATTGGGGAGTTTAGAAAAAGGCTCCGAAGGTGCCAAGAGCTGTTGAAGAATAAGGTCTTCTATTTGAGTTGAGAACCGGAATAAGAAGTGACGGTAAGTATAAGTATACGAGTTGATAACAGAACAAAGAACCCCAACCGTCATAGAGGAATCAATACGGTTGGTGTCATTTCAAATGTTGTTTTCTTTTCACACTATCGAAATGCGAGTTTCAGTGAGCCCACATTTCGATCAGAGAGAGCCCTGGATGCCCTGGGTCGTAAGACAGGAAAGGAAAGTGGTTCGGAAAGGCCCCCTCTTCATAAGCCAAAGGCCTAAGACTACTACTACGAGTATAGTAAGAAGTAATAAAGACGACCCTAAGATCCTAATTTGTTTTGCTGTTCATCGGTTGGTTCATCGACTCCGCGCGCGAGGTGTAGCGCAGTCTGGTCAGCGCATCTGTTTTGGGTACAGAGGGCCATAGGTTCGAATCCTGTCACCTTGATGTGAGCTGAAGTCAGCTAAGACTCAAATCTTAAATCTATACAATATGAAAAAAATCCATCGACCGTTACCACCTCATCTTACTCTTTATATGTCACAGCTCACTTCGACGTTTCCAATTTCCCATAGAATCTCCGGGGCTTTCCTCGCCACTATGGTCTTGTTTAGTCCTTTTCTTTGTCCGAAAATGGGTTTGATTAGCTTGACCTATGAGAATTTCTACCAATCCTCGTCTAATTCATCGAAGTTCATCCCAAGCTCAGTCGGTCTTACTGCCTTTTCCCTTGCCTATCATCTTTTTCATGGAGTTCGTCTTTTTAAGAATCTTTTTTTCTCTTCATTTTCTCAGACTAGATACAATAAGAACCGTATGGGTATGAACTCAAAGTTACGCATTTGGAAACGATGGTCCATTTCATTTCTTTGTCTGTTGATGCTCCTTGTTCTACTATATGTATTTTATATATATCTGAACTCAACGTTGTTGTATTTGTTCCTCAAAAAAGGCTCTTTTGTAATAGGGGGCCGAGCCCTCTCATTTTTGCTACATATGTGTTTGGGCGGCTCAGGGGGTCTCTTTGCGGCGGCTATTCTTTTTGCCGTTCGAGCTCTCCTAGCTACCGAAGCCGCGCCCCCTTTCGGGAATATGATGTTGCCTGCTGGGGGTTATGGCGCCTCAAGTTCTGAAGTCCAGGCCGTACCGGCGGCGCAGGGGGGCGGTTCCGACCGAGACAGGGATGATATTTTTGATAGCTTATCCCCCCTTTCCTTGACGGAAATGGTGTTTTCACCTATTATTGAGGTCGAAGGAGATCAAGCTCCGCCGCTCTCTCCCGAGCCAAGGGATGTGCCGCCCGCGCATAGTTCAAGTTCCCCGGGAGGTGGACCCCCATTTTTAGCCTATCCCGTTCAGCCGGATCAACAACAGGGGACTCCCGTCCAAGACGAGGCGCATCAGCTGGTTCACGGGGGCGCGCCCCAGGTGGGAATTCCGCAAGAAGATGGTGCGGAGCATCTTCCAGTCATACCCGTGGGTGGCGAGGGGCAGGAGGAAGCTTTACCCAATGAGGCGGACTACGAGGAGGTGGTAAGGAGGACCACTTACTTAACTTGTGAGAACGCCCGTCTGCGGAGTCAAATCGACCTTAACCAAATCTTACTCCGTCTACGGAAAAGAGATTGACCCGGCGGCTAGACGGTAAGACCCCGTGCACCAGAGATTTTCTCGCTCCGATTTCGATTTCCTTGGGAATGAAAAAAAAGCTTCTCTCAATATCGTGTCGCCCCAGGGAACCCCCTCTTTATAGTTTGAGGCGGAATCACTCGTACTAATGTTTGCTGCTTACTTTAGGAGAGAACTACGTGTGACCTGATCCCTTAACAAAGAAGGGTACGTAGTGCAGCTTGGGCAACCAGGTCCTGTCGCATACAGGTGTATACTTTTTCTTATGCCACTAGAATAGATAGATTAATAGGAAGATTAAATGAGGTAGGGCTAGTCCCCGAAAATGCCCGTTCATTTGTGGTTGGGGTTCAAATTTTCCTAGCTCTAGTTGCCTTAAGGCTTTTCTTTTTTTCAGAACCTTATTACTTTTGAGCTGCCCTTTCGCCTGAGGCTTTCGGTTTCAGCCTAATAATAAAATACCCTTTTCTATTTCACCAACGGCAGATAATTGTAAACTGCGGCAGATAAATGCAAAAACATGAAATTATTGGTCGGTCTTATGAGAAGGATAGGCTGGCGCCCAAGCAAGAGAGGTAGAAGCTCCTTTCTCTAGACTTTGACGGTTCACTGGTTTGGGTACGCAGGACAGCGAATCCAACAAAGCCAAATTTCAAATCAAAGTGTCAAGGAAGCGGGAAGGCTAGCTAGACGGCTACGATGTTGAGAGGAAGTGTGCTTAAATGCGAGGTTTACTAATACGAAATCGACGTTCTCGAGATCAATCAGTAAAGAACATGGCCAACAATTGCATCTTGATGGTTACACCACCTTACGAGCCTGAATCACATGCCTTATCTGGGCCTCTAGAACCCGCATTTTCCTCATTGGATTCAAGTCTTGCATGAGCCAGCAGCTCACAACCATGGAAGGGAAGAGGAATGAATCGGTTGATAGCCTTGACCGGGATATGGGAACTAAGCAAGGGATGCTAAACTCAAACAAAAAAGAAAGCCATTTAGAGCATTTGAATTTCCCACCATCTACCCAATTGACCTATTCGATTGATTTAACAAGTCTTTTGACTAAATAAATCAAGCCATAGAGACAGAGCAAGTCTAGGGAAAGGCTGATTCCAGGAATGGTTTATAGCATGACATGGATGGACAGCCGATTGACCGATAACGATAAAGAGAAGGGAATCGCATATTTCATTAACAGCTTGCCTACTACCTGCATTCGTATAACCGATTAAGCGCTCAAGAGAAGGGCAGGCAGGAGACAGCAGTTTGCCACGAAAATGATGGAAGGCTGGTTCAGGTAATCCTTTAGTGAAAATGTCCGCCACTTGATTGTTGCTACGAACAAGTCGAATGAGCAATTTGCCCGCGACGACGAGGTCACGAACGAAGTGGTAGTCAACTTCTATGTGCTTAGAGCGGGCATGGAAGACAGGATTGGCCGCCAAGTTGTAGCGCTAGCATTATACAGTGCAGGATAAATTGATAGCGAAATGGCACCGCTAGATCGCGTAGCAAGTAAGAAAGCCATAAGAGTTCAGAGGTAGTAAGGGCGAGTGCCTTGTACTCCGCTTCGGCACTAGACCTGGAAAGAGTCGGTTGCTTTTTGGAAACCCAAGTCAGTAGGTTTTTTCCGAGAAATACGCAGAAGCCAGTAGTGAACCGTCTGCTATCGGGACAGCCAGCCTTTACGTAATAGGGCGGCATTGGAGAATGCAAAGAAGGTGGTTTTCGGTCCCGGAGTGATGGTTAGGCCAAGGCCAAGAGAACCCTTCAGATACCGTAAGATGCGTTTTACAGCCTGGAGATGTACGGTGGTGAGAGCGTGCATGAACTGACAAACTTGATTGATGGCATAGCAGATGTCAGGTCTGGTGATAGTGAAGTACTGAAGGGCGCCAACAATGCTACGATATTCTGTTGCATCAGAGAGAGGAGCACCATCGTATGCAGAGAGCTTTGAGCCAGACGCAAGGGGTGTGGGACATGTCTTGGAGTCTTGCATATGAGTGCGAGTAAGCAGATCCGAGGTGTATTTAGTCTGAGTCAAGACTAGAGCAGTCGATGTACGTTTGGCTTCGATTCCCAAGAAGAAATGAAGATCACCAAGATCTTTCATGGCGAAGTGCGTACCCAGTCGCTGAATGAAAGAAAGGAGACGAGAGGAAACTGAGGCAGGACGGTAGTCCTGAGAAAGATCCTGCTGCGAATTGCTCTGTGGCTGGACAGGAAAGAGGTCAACAGCGGCAAGGATAGGAGACGTATCCATATACGTGTGAGGGTTCCAAACCTCTTTTGTTTTCATTATTCTTTTTGGTTGCCAAACCCGATGAAAGAGAGGGAAGTTAAGAAATTCATCCAAGAGCAAGGGTTATCTTTTTGTGGGTTAATCGAAAGCAAAGTCAAGGAATGTAAGAAAGAAGGGGTGTTGAATGCTATAGGCAGATCATGGAATGTATTTTGCAATTATGGTTCGTCTCCGAATGGT